TCGAACACTACTTGAAAAGGATTCTTCTGTTCAGAAACGAAATGTTCCAAATGTTCCTGGAAATTCTTGCTCCCATTGGACCATTTGTATCTATATGCATCAGGATCCCGATTCATGGATCTCTCAGTTCGAGAAATAAGAGGATCAAACCATTTCTTCTGACTCTTTTTAAAATTCGATAAATGTTGGTTGATCGTATATTTCATTATAGTTATATGATTCAGAGTATCATTTCCTATTCGATCCCTTTGAATTCCATATTCGAAGTTGCGATCGGATCTATTCATTAAAAAGAATCGATTCGATACATTTCTTCCATAGGTGCTATAATTGACTGCCTCCATTATGTTGTTGCTAGCAAATACCGCTGTTTTTAGTTTGGGATCTTCCAACTCATTCCCGCAGTAGATCCGGACCGACTCCTCATAAAAAAGAGGAGGTAGAACCAATAAAGATTTCTTTTTCGATTCATCTCTGGAGTTGAATACCTCATTCAAGAATTTTTTTTGATCCAACCCGTAGGAATCAATAGAAAAGGCAAATCCCCTATGAAACACCAGATCCGGCTCGGTTATTGATAGAGTGAATAGATCCGCCATTTCTGGGAATCTCTCTTCTGATTCAAAAAAATCGTGGCGTAACGCGTATCCCCCTTTGTTCCGGTCATGGAATAGATGAAAGAAATCAAAAAATGGATTTTTGTTCAAGAATGAAATCTTATTGGAACTGTCCATATCCGGTTCATCCTTCGGAACCAGATCCGGGATGTGATCTGGTTCCGAAGGATGAATTGAGACGGTATCTTGTAAATACGTAATTATCTTGAATATATCAACCATTTCTTTATTTTCCGCTCGCCTGGAAGGGACAAAAGAAACATCTTGTTTTTTCTTCAACAATTTAGGATCTCTAGTGGACCTCTCAGTAGGATTCGAACCCAGATGAAGTTCTGACCATCTGTCAGAGAAAAAAGAACGAATTGATCTTGTAGGATTCCCAATAAATTCTTCGATTTCTTCCGGAAGCAGATGATTATTCATCCGCTTCTCAGGTTCCGTGAATAGCCAGGACATGGAGGAAGATCCAAAAAGGCATTTCGGGAATCGATCTGATTCTATCTCTGTTCGTTCCGTTTGAAGAAAGGAAGGATCCCAAAGAATCGATCTCTCTTTTAGTTGCTGAATCTCTGTTTGATCGATCAATGTGTGATATTCTGAATTCTCATTTCTAACGGAATCGAAATGATCTCTGGATTGATCAGAAGAAGATCCTTTCCATTGGCTAGAATCCGTTACTTGAACGAAAATAGATCTTGTGGAATCATATTGAATATTTGACAATACATTCCGTACCTTGCTAAAAAACCGATCCTTGTTTACCAACCACACATTGTCTAACCAAATCCAATTCTCTCTCGAGACGTTCCTCAAAAAATTTGATTCGTGCTGATTCTTCCCCCAACTAACGAAGAGATCTTGGCGGAATTGCCACATATGAAATTGAGCACAATTTTGCAAAGAAATACCCCACTTGTTTCTCGAGAAGAGATGGGAAACATGCTCAATATCATTGGATTGCATAGTTGCCCCAGCTCCTTGTTGTTTGAAGAAACTCTCCCCCTGAATTGGTCTTTTTTCACGAAAAGCAGACATGAGATAACAAATCAAGTCTTTCCCTAAGATTTCGAATAGCTGTCCCGAATTCAAGTTGATTATGTTTCGGTTCTTCCTCGGAGAAAGACGATCAAAAAATTCCCAATCATGGTCCTTGCGGATCGGATCATCCGTATAGGATAAAAAAAGAAACTCCAGATATTTGCTATCTTTCTCTTTGAATGAGATCTCAATTCCAGCTACGGTTTCATTAGATATCTGACAACTAGAATCCCTCTTTTTTCCGATCCGGTTCCTCCACCACCGCGAACCCCGGTTAGATTCAGGCATGATACGCTTTTTCTTTATTGGGATAACCCAAGTACTCTCTTGCGGATCCATGAAACAACTCTCAGAAATCTTTTTCCCTTTTGGAAGATACAGGAGCGAAACAATCAACCTATTTCTATTGGAAGACCAAAAAGATTCTTCCAATGTCTCCTTTCTGGGTCCAATGGAATTCATAGGTATAGGAAGAAGCCCCATCAAATAGAGATTTTTTCTTTCGACCATCTTTCGATTGTTAATACGAGATATAAGGACCACTACTACAAGCAGTACTACACCTTTGGTCGTGAAATATCGATTGCTTGTTGCACCCTGTGAATCACGTGAAAGTAGGATACTCCAAATTCGGGGGTCAAAGAGTTTCATAAAACGTTCTTGGTGGAAAAAAATGTGAGTGAAAGATCCCACTGAATCGAATTTGATCCATGAATCTAAGAAATAGTGAGAATTCTTGATCTCTCTCAATTCGAATATCCAGGATTTGAATTGATGTCGTTTCATTGATTCCTCCTAAAGATTTCATTTCAATTGGAATTTGGTTATTCACGATGTACGATGAT